TTGGTAGGTCGCTAACCTAGTTCCCTATCCGCAATTCTGCTATTTACTGGAATAATTTTACTGGAATAAATAATATTAATATATAGAATAAATCTTTGGGATGGGTAGAAAAATAAAGAGTAAGTATGATTTTACATGCTTTGCTTCTGTACAACTACAAAGTAAGAAACGTTAGAATTGAATTGGATTAATATCAGTAGATCCTTTTTTAATCATTCATTGAATGATAAATCACTACAAGTGACGGAGAAACACGATTTAAATAACGAAAAATCCAAAATTTAAATAGAGTATCTAGAATGACTGGAAAAGTAGAAACAAGACCAGATATAATTTGATCATTATGAGCAAATCCAAAATCTTTGTAGACAAAGCCAATCATTAGTTCCCAACCATGGGGCGAATGGAATCCGATACATAAATCTGTTAATAAAAGAATCGAAAAAGCCTTTATTGTGTCACTTAAGTTATATAGGAATTCCTGAGCCCAAGAGTTAAGAATAACAAGTTCTTTATTACCCAAAATTGAATAACCACTTAGAATAACGAAACAGATTATATTTGTCAAGAAGTGCAAAATCGTATGGATATGATCCTCGTTGTGTATCTTGATTAATTGGAGCGTTTCTTTGTGGATTCCTATACGAAGGTTTTGTAGATGTGTCTCCGAGTATTCCTTGATCATTTCCTCCAAAAGAAAGATTTCCTCCAATTCTATGAATTTTTCGAGAATATTTTTTTCTTGAATATCATTCAAAAAAATTTCAGATTGCCTAGTATTCCACCAATAAGTAACCCAAGATTCCAGACTTTTATTAAATGAGAGAGAAATCCACCAGGGCAAAAATACTATAGATGCAAGATATAAAAGAGGGTTGAATGCTTTCTTTTTTGACATTTTTTCATTTCGTCTATGAATTTTTAATGAACCGACCTCATTAGTTGACTCTACGCCATCCAATATTTCTCTCATGCATGAGTTCTATTACAAAGTATCGAACTTATGAATCTATTCACTGTTTTGTTTTGTGGTTGTTACGTTACGTATACGTCTTCTTTGACTAGAATGAGCGTTATGAAGAAACTTCAGTTAAGTTATGGTATAGAAAAGGGGGATTCTTTAGTTTTTCCTTACTGCTGAGAAAGCATTCACTCTCTCAGCTCATTTCTCAAAATACTTCAATCGGTACACGCAAGAAATAGGCCAATTCGGCAGCTTTTTGTTCGATTTCCCGTGGAGTAACATTCTCATCAGTACGAGTCAAGGGAATGGCCCCCTGGCTTCTGATATCCATATAAAGGACACGGCGAGCATAAATACCCTCTTTAACTTCTATTCTGACGGACTGAATATCCTTTATAAGGAATCGGAGGAAGATGCGACGATTTTTTCCAGGGAATCCCCAACGAAAAATACACACCATTCCTTCTTTTCTATCGAATCGATCATAACCACCCCCTACATTCCACGAAATTGTGCACCACAAATAGGAGCTAATAAAGAGACCCGCGATCCCATAGAAAGACATCACAATCCCTTGTGGAAAAAAAAGGATTTGCTGAGACGGAAATAAAGATATCAAGTTTCTCCCAAGATAACTGGAAGTTCCAACCAATAAGAATCCTAATGAACCTAAAAAAAGGATAATGGCCCAGCAGAAATTACTTGTTTTTCGCGACCCCGTTATAGGTTGTATCCATATATGTTCTGATCGACAACTCATACTTGATCTGGTTTCGTTTTATTGGAATTGAGAGAATACCCTAGACTTTACTCTTTTTGTTTCCGAAGTAACTCTCATCAACTAGTACTATTTTGATGTGAACCTTTAAGAGTAATTTATCAAATTGGTTAGATCTAAAATAAAAAAAATACCCTTCGTATGATCCCATCAATATACATATAGATGTACCGATTTTACAGTTAAGCCATCCGGCGATCCTGAGATTTTTTCAAATAGATAGAATTACTTTACCCCCATATTATCTTTCTTACAGGCCAAAGAGCCCCTTTTCGACGGAAGCGCCGCATGTTATACCTTCTTTTCTTACACTAAATAGGTATCTGCGTTATGATACAAGTCTTAGTTTTGAAAAAAAAAATGGATAAGAGTTGGGCCCATCAGATCTAAACAGTCTTATTTTTTTGAACATGAAGAAATAAAGAAGCCATTGCCATTGCCGGAAATACTAAGCCTACTAAAGGCACCAAAACAGAGGGAAAGTCGAAAGTTGTCATATAAAGGATACCTCAATTTACTATTTGTATCTGTTATTATTTATATTAATATTATAAAGATAAAGATTTAATATTATAAAGTTAGTATAAAGCTAAGTATATATCTAAGTGAGTATAGAAGGTACAAAAGCATATATCATATCTATAGTTTCTATATTCTAGAATTCTATATTTGGATTATATATACATACGTAAGACGTAGAACAAAAATTTTTTATTTTCCTAGAATTTAACGAAAATAAGAATTCACTATTTTTCTTG